CAAATTTTCGAGTTTATTCAATTAATACAATACCAATCAATCTAAGTAAAATAAAATATAAGTAGAATAAACAAGCTTAATCCCTTGTTTGTTATTTTATTTGTTAATAGAGTTCGAATGAAAACCACCCCACGGAACATAATGTAAAAATTTTATATTTCTAGATCCAATTTCTTCATTTATTTACTTGATTTTTTTTCTATCTATCTTATATGACCATCTTATATGAAGAAAATATCAATAAAATTGATAATAAAAAAAATTCGTAAATAGGTATGAGTAGAACAAGAGGGGGGGGAAAGAAAAAATTATACAAAACTATATACAATTCCCCCACACCCTCTTTTTTGTTGTATTTCATTAATTGAAATTCGTTTGATTAAGGCGAAGCTCCGTAAAAACTCCCGCCTTCGTTGAAATATCATGAACAGTTCCTGTAGATTGAGCGCCTGTTTCAAGGAAATATTGAATCGCAGGAACATTTAAATAGGTTTGATTATTTATCGGATCATAAAAACCCACTTTCCGAAGATCTCTTCCTTCTCTTCGGGATCGAACATCAATTGCAACGATTCGATAAACGGCTCATTGGGATAGATGTAGATGAACAACCCCCCCCCCTTAGAAACGTATAAGAAGTTTTCCCCTCGTACGGCTCAAAAAAAAATGATTATAAGTTCTGTTTATATATAGAATTATAATTCTAATGTCAAATAGATCAGATGCATAAAGTTATCAAATCCATTAGACATTTAAGTCCCTTTTTTCTTTCCCGAAAAAAAAAGAATAATTCGTACTCTCATAACTCAAGTCTCATAACTCAAGTTGGATAACTCTCAAATATCTCAAAGAAAATCCCTTAGGCATTTCATTTATTGAGTGGTCTCGAACCCCTTTTTATTTGTCTCGTTTAGAACCTATTTTGATTCTTCATTCTGATCTAGTTGTTGAGACAATTGAAAAGGGGATTTCCTTGTTCCAGGATCCTTTATCTTTGCCTTGAATCATTGGGTTTAGACATTACTTCGGCGATCGTTAATCATTTCAAAATGGCAGCAACATACCCCTTATTTGTGATTTCTTTATATCAAAGAATCATATGAACAGTTGATTACCGCGTGATACACTTTTGATCGAAAGAGTTTTCCCAATTCCGACAAATTTTTCCTTTGGATTTGAAAATTGATCGAATTTGATCCTTTCGATTTATATATCAAAAATATACTTACGAAGTTATTCCAACTTATTGATTGGAACTAACCCTAGACTCTTGCCCCTGAGAAATGAATCAATACTTTCGACTCGAGCTCCATCATATAATATACTATTTACATTACAACCCTTACTTTGGGGTGTAGTGGAACCGAACAAACGATGTCGAGCCCAGAGCACCTTCATTGCTCTAATAAAATAAATGTAAAAAAAAAATGGCGGATGTTAAAATCCACAGCGGATCGTGTCCTTCAAGTCGCACGTTGCTTTCTACCACATCGCTTCAAACGAAGTTTTACCATAACATTCCTCTAGTTTTACGCCAGTATGTAATTGATTCAATTATGGAATCATGAATAGTCATCGGTTCAGTCGGTACATAGTAAAGTAATCTATACTTTTTCCTTCTATATGAAGAGGTCATCTCTGAAGAAGTCTCCGGAAAACTTCAATTTAATTCCTTGTCCGAATGCAATATATTTTTTTTTTTATTTCAATTTATTTTATAAATAAATTGAAATAAAAAAAAAAAGAAGTTCTTTTTGAATCTGCATTGCATCTTGAAGTGACTCGATAGGATTGATTCGCCAATCTCATACTTCGTCGAGTACCAAGGACTCATAAGAAAAAAAATCTTTAATTGAAAAAATTTCCTATCTCGACATCACTATTTGAATAAAGTTTTACTAAGAACTACATTTGATCATCATAAGAGAGGAAAAATTCATATTCGGATTGAACCATCAATCATTTAAAAGAGATAGATCACAAATCGAATTCATTTTTGTCGTGGAGTGAATAAAAAAAACTAATAACTAATGTAGAGGAAAATTGAGGTTGTTATTCTTTCATTTTATTCTGAAAGATACAATCCCGAATCGAAAGAGAAAGAATAGGAGATTTACGTATCTATCAGATAGACTGAACAATTGTCTCATTGGAAGTAATTATGGATATTCTATGTTAAATATTTAACATTAAAGTTTTAGGGTAAAGGATTGCAAATCTTTTTCAAAAAAAAAAAAATCGAAAGAAAAAACGCTATCCCTGAACTAGAATGATAACAATACATATAAGCATTCCCTCATTTTCGGCGTACTTTCTTTGACTTGAGGTTCAATAATCTTTTTCGAAAGTAAAAGTAAAGTGAAGCGGATGTATGAATCACCCCCGTCTCAATTGTTAGATAGATTTACAATTCGTATCAAAATGTTTCGAATTCACAGAGAATAATGGGGCTGCCTTATTTACGAGATGGGGAATATAGAGGCTTGCACATTTAGATTTAGAATACATCATTGTGAAAATTGAAATAGATAGGAGGTGTAATTCTAAACACCTAACTTAAATATGAATATGAGGGGGATAGTCATACGATGAAAGGCCTGTTCAACTTTTTTTTTGAATTAAAACTCTTGTGGTCTATGTTCCCCTCTTATCTGTATCACAAACGGATTTAGTTCCATTTGCGTGTTATTTGAACTCAAATAATTTGTATTTATAAAAAAGATATGATTCTTCTCTGAATCATTAAAATAAGAATCACATTTTATTCAATATTATACTCTTAAACGTTAGTTGAAAAAAGGCAATCGTTATTCTTATATACCTTATATATACCTTATGTTTTATATATCTTATATTTAAAATATTGAAATATATTTCAATGAATAACCTTATATTATATTATTAGTTTAATATAATCTATATAATAATCTATATATTTTTATTATTTTAATGAAAAATTCTGATATATATTTCCTAATATATATTAATATATATATATGATTTCTTATATGATGGGTATACTCTGGGACGGAAGGATTCGAACCTCCGAATAGCGGGACCAAAACCCGTTGCCTTACCACTTGGCCACGCCCCATTTTGATTTCTATTCGATACTAATCAAACTAATATTGGTATTGGTTGTTCGTCAATTCCAGTCCAAATATCTATGGAATAGATTAGATTGTTTCTAGGATTTTGACACGTGTAGATATAAACTTAAACTGAATTTATTGATCATTACATATAATTAAATTAAGATATTGTATGAAAGTATGATTTCTTCTATTCTCTTTTGCGAATTGAAGAATTTTTGATTGGGTGAGGTCAAAGAAGGATTTTTTGGTCTACCTTAACCTTACTTTCTTCATTTTTCCCTTGTATCAATAACATATTTCTAACTCAATCAAAATACAATTATCTCCAAGCAAAAAATGTTTGTTATGCTTAATATCTTTAGTTTGATCTGGATCTGTATTAATTCTACCCTTTATTCGAGCAGTTTTTTCTTCGCCAAATTACCCGAGGCCTACGCTTTTTTGAATCCAATCGTAGATGTTATGCCAATAATACCTCTTCTCTTTTTTCTCTTGGCCTTTGTTTGGCAAGCTGCTGTAAGTTTTCGATGAGATCTTTAATACTACCCTAGAAAAATGAAGGATTGATTCAAAAAAAATGCTAACAATTGATAAGATCAGATAAATCTTACAGTATGAACCCTCGATTCAAACATTGAAATTCTTGAATATCCGCAAAAAATCTGGATCACCCCATTTCCTCATTCTTATTCTTACCTTTTTTCATTGAAAGACACTTTATCAATCGAGTCCCTCACAATTAGATATTGTGATTATGAAAGAAAATTTTTTGAAATGAAAAATTCGACTCTTATTACAATGGAGAATCTATTCTCTTTTTTTCCTCCCCCAAAAAATGATCTTGGAGATTGTGTAATGCTTACTCTTAAACTCTTTGTTTACACGGTAGTGATATTCTTTGTTTCTCTCTTCATCTTCGGATTCCTATCTAATGATCCAGGACGTAATCCTGGGCGTGAAGAATAAAAAATACGGTTTTTCATTTTCTGCACTTGATTTTTAAACGTTCTTAGGAGTTTCTCTATTCCCCATGTTTTTTTTTTTCACTTTATTTTCACTATTATAATAGTGAAAATAAAGTGAAAAAAAAAAGGGGGGGGGGGGGGGGGTTCGATAAATTCGAAATAGAAATTCAAAATTAAATAAAATACCAAATCATCAACGGAAACGGAAAGAGAGGGATTCGAACCCTCGGTACGAATAACTCGTACAACGGATTAGCAATCCGACGCTTTAGTCCACTCAGCCATCTCTCCCAATCCCAATTGAAAAAGGATAATTACTATGTTAGATTACACAACAAGTAAGTCTTGAAAAAAGCCTTTCGTTATCTCGTTATTACTTTATTATTTTGATTATTTCCATTATCAATTCTAGATAATAAATATATAAAAGTCATATATCTATTCTAATTAATATAGAACTAGTTAATATATAACATAACTCACTTTTATCAGCAATTCAAAATCCATTTATATTTATAATTTATATAACTAAAAAAATAAAGCGCTCTAAACAAGAATCAAAAGGGAAAAGAGATATCTCGAAAAAAAAAAAAAGAATACCTCTTTTTTTTTTCTTTCGATTTCGTCCGAAAGGGCCTTTTGAATCATAGATAAAATGATTTATTTGATTTGATTTGAAAAACAAAAATGCTTGTTCTTGTTAATGCTTGTTCTTGTTAATGCTTGTTCTTGTTATGGAAACAACAATCAGAAGAAGGACTATTATCATTCCTAGGATATAGAATCAAAGTCTCATTTCTTATTTTATTATTCTTTCTTTTCGTTGATTTACATTTCGATTAAAAAAAAAAAATGGCATTACGGATTCTTGCACAATGCCTTTTTATGTTCTAACTTAAGTAGTTTTGTCGAGACGTATTTGTCAAAACTCCTCCAGCAA